TTCTCTCTTACTTACTTGCGCATTTGAAAGTTTGGGAAATAAGCTTTCAGCACATACCTTTTTTTCATCACTAGCTCTAAAAAAAAGCAATAAACGCGATAGGCATTAGCAATTGAAAGTAAAGCAACTCCAACTACATCGGCGAAACAAAGGAAAGAAAAGATTCCCTCTTTACTTGATAGGTGATAGGCGGACTGCCTTTTTTTGAAGACCAAATCTAGGCATTAGCCATTTTTAAAGAAGGATTTCGGAGGTAAAACCTCAGCGAAGGTAACCGAACACGAACAAGATACGAAAGATGCTAGACAGCGGACCACTTAAACGACTTAGTTGGAGATTTCTTGCTATTGCTTACACCTCAGCAGAGAAGTCAAGTTCTGCTCTCTTTCTCTTTCGCAATTCTTAGTGATTCCATTCGTTAGTCTTTGGGTTGGTCTTCTTTGACCTTGACCCGAACTTCTGATTCAGCTAAAAAGATCGATTTCTTTTTTTCTGTAGTGTAGTCCCGTCTCCCTTATTCGTTTTTGATTGAATACCCATTTCGGACATTCATGATGATAGAGGGTTACGCAGGGTCAATAGAGATCCAATCATCTTTGAAAGAATTAATCGCGTATAGAAAGAAACATAACAAGATTTCTTCTATTATAAATTAGAAAGAGGAATCTCAGAAGAAAAGAGAAAGAAATGGAGCTTGTACGAGCTACCCACCAACTCAAAATATTGGATATTGATACGAATTCGCCCTTTCCCTTTATGCTAGCTAGACTAATGGAGCTGATCCATCCATTGCACCAGCTTCCCAGACATCCTTGCGAAAAAGCCCCTTCTTTCATTAGGAGAGAAAAAAGAGTAGTCAGTATGGAACAAGCTACTTACTTCGAGATACGTCTTACGGGAAAGAAACCGTAGGGAGTGTCGCTAGAACAATTCATTTACTTCAGCCCCAGGAAGGTGTTTTCTTGAATGAATTGGGGCAAAAACTTTTACAAATTTGTGCAAGAGCCGGCAGATCATCCACTCTTCTCTGAAGCAAAGAAGGTTAACATTGAAAAGTTGCGTCAAATGCCTAGGTTTGTAGAAAAAAATGAATTCAATTAGAAGATGATTGCCAAGCAGCCCTTAATGCGCGTGATTCTAGCGTATGCTCAGTTCCTACACACTACTCTACTCTCTAGGCTTAACCTGTCTTTTCCTTCCCCTCCACCCCCCCCCATAAAGAATCCGTTAGTCTTGGTTTCGAAGTGAATGAAAGGTTTTTATTAGCAGCACGAGTCCACGAATGAGGCTATTCTTTCCATCGTTAAATACTAACCAATCTCACCTTCGCCACGCTCCTTTGACCCTATCCCACGTGCGATCTGAAGCAAGGTATTCTGTAGGAGCAAAAGCATCTTCTACTGCTTCTGCCCCCCGGGAGAGAGAACTCCTAAACTCAACCTAAGGCAGCCTTTCTATTCAAAGCGAGACCACCTAATTCAAGAAAGGCCAAGAGCAGTTGATGAAAGATAGGTTTGAGTGCCCGTTCTTCTCGAAGCTGGAAATAGGGCTTTCGGAGACCTTCTTCCGTCTACCCTTCGCCTAGCGGCTAAGCTCGGAGACCCAAAGTCTTTCGACTAAGCGCTTTGAGACGGCCTAAGAGAATGAGTGGCTTAACGCTCTAACGGCCGGGACAAAGCCATATCTTTCAATCTCGTATCTGACGGAACTGAACTCCTTCTTTGGTTTGGAGCGAAATTCCCTCAAAGGGGATGGATAGGTTTCATTGAGTGCCTTACCGGAAAGCGACGATCTAAAGGAAGGGCTCTTTAGCTTGCTCCGAAAGAGGTCCCCTTCTCCCTTAGCTGCGAGACCTGCTAAAAAATAACATAGGGTATTTAGGTCCAGCCGAGACTATGTTCTACTGACCAAGTGCAGTTGCCTCAATAGAAATGTTTTCCCCGAGATCATTCCCTTTTTTTCTCTCATTCCCGAAGATGTTGAATCGGGTTTTCAATTAAGAGGAAAAACCAGATTTCAGCTCGACTACATTCTAGACCAACTAAAAAGACCGTGGAATGCGGAACAATGGAGATTTATAAGAGGAGAAGTCAACCCTCTTCAGAAAGAAATCTTAGAGATTTAAAAAAACAAAAAGGCTCCTAGCTAAAGGTAGCTTGTCTCGCCCAGGAGGTGGGAATCTGCCGAACAGTTCGGGGACCCTTTGTAATATAGATCCATGTCTTTCTTGTTCCACTAGCTAGGACCCAATTTTCACATGTCCATTTTGTTATTACAACCTTCTTTTTTGATGTCAAAGACCAGAAGCTACGCGCAAATTCTCATTGGATCTTGGTTGTTCTTAACAGCGATGGCTATTCATTTAAGTCTTTGGGTAGCACCACTAGATCTTCAACAAGGTGGAAATTCTCGTATTCTCTATGTACATGTTCCTGTGGCTCGGATGAGTATTCTTGTTTATATCGTTACGGCTATAAACACTTTTTTGTTCCTATTAACA